GTGTTTTCTTTTACGGTTCCTATTCCGGATTGGGTTCATCTCTGTAGTAATCATAGCAACTGAGTTGGAGACATGAAAAAGTAAGAACTCAAGGGGGGCAAGGTCCCGTTGAGTTCTTACTCTTCCAATCCAACGAGATTTTGCTTTATTCACTAACAAAACAGTGCGAAGTTCATCCAATCAGCATAACATATGATATTTGATTTGTATAAAAGAAAGATGGGCCTTTTGATCTGATGTTTCAACCTACCCCATTCCATTTTTTTCTGATGATTTCGAATTAGATTGAGAATATCTCTTCCTCCATAGTTTCAATTCTTCCGAAGGTAGAAGAAAGAAGAAGTCTGTCGATTTTCTTTTCTAGATAACAGAATCTCCATTCCTGTAGATGAGAGATCATGCAAATCGTTTCTATACTATTCTATAGTAATCGAATCTTACTCTATTTCTATTTCGTTTATTATCTCATCAAAGTTTCCCTTTTTGACTCTTTGATAAGTTGCTGGAAGAAGTTCTATTTACTAATGGAGTTACTTCACCCCCCCCTTTTTTTTTTGCTTGCCCACTTCTTTTTATACAGCTAAACAAAGTGGTTCCAATAACCCTAGAAAAACCGAAAAATAGCACTCTTTGACGTAAGGGGATCAAGAATCCTTAGTCAAAAAGGTTGCAAATTCCTTTTTCCTTTTCTTGTGGCGAAGCTTAGAAAGACAAGTAATCCCTCCTAGAATCAATTGTTCCCTTTATTTGATTTATCCCTTGCTTTAGATTCACTCCTACTTCTGTCTATTATTTCTTTTCCTTTTTCGAGTAGACGAGAAAACCTTTGAGGTATTTCATGGGATTTACAATTTTACAATAGTGAGATAGTAATATCCCCCATTTGGATTGAAAAGGGGGAGTCAGGTTCAAGCCAAATAGTCTTATTCACAATATACCTACTCGTTTCTTATTTATGTCTATTTCTTATTTCTGTCTAGCAGGGGAATACAAGTACTTCCCTGCATCTCGAAGAAAAATAGTTGAAAAAGGCTTCTTTTTTTTTCTTTTTTACCATACAAGAATTGCATCGATCAACAAGATTTTGGCTCTGTTTACGAATTTTATGTTGTGCCTCTAAAAATTCATTTGGGACAATTGAACCTTCTCAAACTGTTTCTTTTTAAGAACCAAAAAGATTTGTGCCAGAATAACAGATGCCAAGAAGAACAAAAGGCCTTGGACACGGGATGGGTCTTGAAGTACTATTTCTGCGTCTCCCTGACCAAATCCACCTACATTCGGATTACTTGTTAATGGTTGATCAAGCTTAACAGATTCAGCTTCTGAAACAAGAAGTTCTAGTCCTGGAGGTATAATATCAACCTCTTGGTGTCCATCCGATGCAGTCACTATGGTTATTTCATATCCCCCCTTTTCTTTACGTATGATTTTGCTTATTGTACCTCCAGCTGTAGCATTATAGACTGTATTGTTACTCTTGGTCCCATCAGGATAAATCTGACCTCTTCCCCTGTTCCCGCCTACATATATAGGATATTTTAAGAAGTGAACGTCTTTTTTAGTTGTGGGGTCGGGGGAAAGGATAGGAAAGGTGATTTCACTATATTTTTGACCAGGAACAGGACCTATCACAAGAATATTTTTTTGAGTGGGGCGATAACTCTGAAAAGACAGATTGCCCATCTTGTCTTTCATCTCGGGAGAAATACGCTCGAGGGGAGCTAATTCGAATCCCTCAGGTAGAATAAGAACAGCCCCCACATTCAAAGATCCCTTTTTCCCATTAGCAAGAACTTGTTTCAGTTGCATATCATAAGGGATTCTAACAACTGCCTCAAATACAGTATCGGGAAGTACCGCTTGTGGAACCTCAATATCCACGGGCTTATTAGCTAAATGGCAATTGGCACAGACAATACGCCCAGTCGCTTCTCGTGGATTTTCATAGCCCTGCTGCGCAAAAATGGGATATGCATATGAAGTAGATGTCTGAGTGATTACATAAATCATGATAGATAGAGAAATGGATCGAGTCATCTGTTCCTTTATCCAAGAAAGGGTATTTCTATTTTGCATGGTCCAATTATTGAGCACGAAAATTTCTACAATAGAGTGGGTAGGTTGCTAGTATAGTTCCCTATCTCTGATTCTGTTATTGTTATTGTACTGGAATCATTTTACTGTAATACAGGAGGATTTTCCTAGATGGGTAGAAATAGAAAAAAGTTAGTAAGATTTTGCATGGTTTGTTTCTGTAAGAAGTAACAAACATTCTAATTGGGTTAATATCCGTGTATTGTTTTTTAGTCATTCATTGAATGATAAATCACTACAAGTGACGGAGATACGCTATTTAAATAATGGAAGATCCAATATTTCAAAATTGTATCTAGAATGACTGGAAAAGTGGAAACAAGAACCGCTAGAATTTGATCGTTATGATCAAAGCCAAAATCTTTGTAGACAGAGCCAATCATGAGTTCCCATCCATGGGGCGAGTGGAATCCGATACATAAATCGGTTAATAAAATAATAGAAAAGGCTTTGATTGTGTCGCTTAAGTTATAGAAAAATTCCTGAACCCAAAAATTTAGAATGACAAGTTCTTCATTACCTAGAATCGAATAGCCGCTTAGAATAGCGAAACATATTATATTTGTTGCGAAGTGGAATATGCTATGGATATGATTCTCATTATCCATTTTGACCAATTGTATCATTTCTTTATGGATTCCTATACGAATACGAAGCTTTTGTATATGTGTTTCCGGGTATTCCTTTATCATTTCGTCCAAAAGGAATAGTTCCTCTAATTCTATGAATTTTTCTAGAACATTCTTTTCTTGAATATTATTCAAGAAAGTTTCGGATTGTTTCGTATTCCACCAATTTGTAACCCAAGATTCCAGACTTTTTTGAACTAAGAGATCGATCCACCAGGGCAAAAAAACTAGAGATGCAAGATATGGGAGGTTAGTGAATGCTTTTTTTTTTGGCATTTTTAATCTGTGAATTACTAATGAAACCACCCCATTCGTCGAATCTATCCAATCTGCTATTTCTATGAAATATCAGTTCGATAACAAGGTATCGAACCTATACCTAACTTATGAATTTACTTTTTTTATGTTTGTCCTTGAATATAGAAATAGGATAAGGTTCCGCGTCGACGTGGAATGAAGAACTAAAAAAAGATTGTTTCCTGATATCTCAATTGGTCAAATTCGAAGCAATTGCATCCTTTCGATAAATGAAATGCCCGAAAGAACCACTTCAAGTCATGAATACTATTAGGACTTCATGACAAAAGAAAACCCTTAGCTTGGATCCATTTCGCCAGCTATGCTTAGTCTGGAATAGTTGAGGGAAATTTATAAAAAATATGGATGTGATGATGAAATCAAAAACGCGTGGCAAAACCAGAGAAAAATGCTAGTTATAAATGATCCAATCATTTGAGAATCCAGGAGCAAAACAAAAGAAGGGAAAAGAAACACGAAGTGACAAAAGAAAAGAGAGGTCATTGAATATGATCCATCAGTTCAGTATGGAATCTATCAATCCAAAATATCGGAACCAAAACGATGAATTATGTATTCTGAAATGTTCTGATCCATTTGATGAATCTAGACTTATTAATAGTAGATTCGATTTGTTGTTTGTTACTAATTAGTACAAAACAATTGCGTTTATTTCCATACAGATAAAAAATCGTTTTGTTTTGGTGGACAAAAACCACTTTGTTTTCTGGTTGTTCCCTAGAATCTACATTTCCCTTTGCTCGAATGCGCGTTCTGAACAAGCTTCAGTGACAATAAATAAAATAGAAAAAAAAGAGGATTTCTGAGTGCCTTTTCCAATGCGGAGTTCAGTTCATTTCAAAATACTTCAATCGGTACACGCAAGAAATAGGCCAATTCCGCAGCTTTTTGTTCCATTTCTCTTGGAGTCAAATTCTCCTCACTCTGAGTCAAAGGAACGGCACCTTGTCCTCGAATTTCCATATAAAGGACACGACGAGGAAAAAGACCCTCTTTAACCTCGATTCTAATCGCCTGGACATCTCTCATAAGGAATCGAAGGAGGATACGACGATTTTTTCCAGGAAATCCCCAACGAAAAATAGACACTATTCCTTCTTTTCTATCGAATCGATCATAACCACTACCTACATTCCACGAAATTGTGCACGACAAATAGGTGCTAATGAAAAGACCCGCGATCCCATAGAACGACATCACGAGCCCTTGTGGAAAAAAAAAGATTTGCTGAGATGGAAAGAAGGATATCAGATTCCGACCAAGATAACTAGAAGTTCCAACCAATAAGAATCCTAATGACCCTAAAAGAAGGATACAGGCCCAGCAGAAATTACTTGTTGTTCGAGACCCCGCTATAAGTTTTATCCCTATACGTTCTGATCGCCAGTTCATACTAGATCCAGTTTCTTTTTATTGGAGTTGAGAGAATAACCCAAATGAATTTTTACTTTCCTTTTTTTGTTCCCAAAGTCACTCTCATCAACTAGCACGATTATTATGTGAACCTTTAGGAGTCATTCATCCAATTGATTAGATAAGATCTAAAAAAAGCATCTGCTTCATCAGATCTCACTATGTATATTTCTATTTCTACATACATATAGATACCTTGCATTTTGGTTTCAGACATCTGCGGATTGATTTGAAATTGAAACTAGCTCTACTGAAAATGAAATGAATGCTTTTATCTACAGATCACGGTTCCACACACATAAGAAAGAGAAGAGCTCTTAGGTATGTGTTCGGAAAAAGCCGTATCTTTTACCATATCATATATATTCCATAAATCGATATTATGATCAAGTGCAGGTCTTGAAAGAAATCGATGTTCCATCGCATCGGATCTAGAGAATCTTTTTTTTTTGAAGATGAAGAGAGAAAGAAGCCATTGCCATTGCCGGAACTACTAGGCCCACTAAAGGCACAAAAAGAGAGGGGAAGTTGAAAATTGTCATAGAAAAAATACCCGGAGTTCATATTTGTACCTGTTAGAAAGATAGTTTATGAGAAGTCTATCCATTCTCTATTATAAGTAGATAAATAATTAAGTGCTAGAAAAGTGGACCGAGTCCCCTTCCAATTCCAAGAGTGGCCTTAGCCCGTCCATAAAGACTTACTCGTGGCCCGATTCTTCTTCTCCTGCCGAAATCCTCAAACTTTCAGAATCGGAAGATTGATTGCTCCTGAGAGCAATATTTCTTGAGGAACTTGCCTGTAACCTATCTCTCAATCCAATCTCTCAATGGGACGATCTTCGATAAGAGCATCGGCATGGGTTGCCCAGCTCACGTCTACGCGCTTTGGCTGCTGCTGCTTGTGCCCGAAGTGCTCGCTCTTTGAGGTGAGGAACCGCCTCTTCCAAGGCCGCAATCTCCTCCCTTAACGTATCAATATGTTGGAACTGAGTGGACTGAAAAGAATAAACCTCCTCCAGGAACTCAGGAAAGCGAGGGTCATTTTGTATTGCGCGTTCATGGCTTCCTCCGTGCTTCCTGATTGCATCGTAATTAATACTCGGCGAAGCGAAGCGCGAAATTCTGACAGAGTTGTCCCGCATCAAGCTTTCGTTTCTCTACAATGAGGGCTTTTTTCGATTCCCATTCTCTGATTTTCATCGAAATCTCCGGAGAATCTTCGATTTTATTATCGCTGGTCGATGTGTCCATCAAGAACCCGTCCGGATCAATGTCAATCGAATAAGGATTGTCATGTCAGGATCCCTCACGAATGTCAAGCAAAAGCTACATTCGGGAGCTTTCGGAGGATTCTTCGGCGGCTTTCCGAAGAATAAAAAAAAATAGGCCCAGAAAAAGTATCCCCGTAACCAACAATCAATGAATTCCAAAAGAATTTGAAAATCAGCTGCTTTTTCCCATTTGTCATGATGAAAAAATCCTCCATTTTTTTATTTTAGTTTTTTTTACTATAGCCTATTTTGGGACCTAGGTCAACCGCACGAGCCTCTTATCCATTCTCATTAGAAGGAATCTGAGGCGAGGTGAACCCGAAAAGGCTTTTTCTTTCTATAAAGAACGAAAGAACAGGATATGTATGTCTATACCATATCGAGATAGATATGAAGTAAGTAAAAATAGGATTCCACTCGATTAATGAATCGTGAAGCAAGACATGATCTATAGCAAAAAAATTGGGTAGTTCGACCCAAATTCAGAGGTATTTCGAGGAAGCCGTTACGGATAAATTCACAATTCTAATTCGAATTGACTAATCCGATCTATTCTATTTTCTACCTTCGTAGGAATGCATCTATGTTTCTGCTTCACGAATATGATATTTTATGGGAATTTTTCATAATATCAAGTGGTATTCCTATTTTGGCATTTCAAATTTCCGGGGGGTTGGCCCCAACTCTCGAAGGGCCGGCGAAGCTTTCTAGCTATGAATCGGGTATAGAACCCAGGGGCGATGCTTGGTTACAATTCCGAATCCGTTACTATATGTTTGCTCTAGTTTTGGTTGTTTTTGATGTTGAAACGGTTTTTCTTTATCCATGGGCAATGAGTTTCGATGTGTTGGGTCTATCCGTATTTATAGAAGCTTTCATTTGCGTGCTTATCCCAATTGTTGGTTCAGTTTATGCGTGGCGAAAGGGAGGATTGGAATGGTCTTAGCTCCTGAATATTCAGACAGTAAAAAGAAAAAAGAAGAAAAAAAAGACATTGAGACCATTCTGAATTCCATTGAGTTTCCGGTCCTTGATCGAACCAACCAAAATGCAATTATTTCAACTACATTAAATGAGCTTTCGAATTGGTCAAGATTCTCTAGTTTATCGCCGCTGCTCTGTGGTACCAGTTGCTGCTTCATTGAATTTGCTTCATTATCATTATATTATATAGGCTCGCGATTCGACTTTGATCATTATGGCCTGGTACCAAGATCGAGTCCTAGGCAAGCGGACCTCATTTTAACAGCCGGCACAGTCACAATGAAAATGGCCCCTTCTTTAGTGAGATTATATGAACAAATGCCTGAACCAAAGTATGTCATTGCTATGGGAGCCTGCACTATTACAGGAGGGATGTTCAGTACGGATTCTTATAGTACTGTTCGGGGAGTTGATAAGTTAATTCCTTTGGGTGTTTATTTGCGGGGTTGCCCGCCTAAACCAGAGGCAGTTATAGATGCTATAACAAAACTTCGTAAGAAAGTCTCTCAAGAAATCTATGACGAGAAAATAGGGTCTCAACAGGAAAATCGATATTTTACTACGAATCACAAGTTTTGTGTTGGACGCAGTACTCATACTGGAAATTTGGATCAAGGATTCCTCTATCAATCCTCATCTACTTCAGAGATCCTTTCGGAAACATTTTTCAACTCCAAAAGTTCAGTATCTTCCCAAGAATGAGTGAATTAGGCAGGATGCTTTTCTCTTGTACAGAATACCAAACGGCGGGTCAGGTACATTTTTAAAAATTTCATCGTAAATGCGAAATCCTTATTCAAATGAAAATCCGGGAGAGATAAAAAAAAAGATGCAGAGTCGTTTATCCGCCTGGCTAGTCAAGCACGAACTAGTTCATAGATCTTTGGGCTTCGATTATCAGGGAATCGAAACTTTACAAATAAAACCCGAGGATTTGCACTCCATTGCTGTCATTTCATATGTATCTGGTTACAATTATCTACGCTCCCAGTGTGCCTATGATGTAGCACCAGGGGGACTGTTAGCTAGTGTGTATCATCTTACGAGAATACAGTATGGTCTGGATCAACCAGAAGAGGTATGCATAAAAGTATTTGTACCAAGGAAATATCCTAGAATTCCGTCGGTTTTCTGGATTTGTAAAAGTTCGGATTTTCAAGAACGGGAATCCTAGGATATGTTGGGAATCTCTTATAAGAATCATCCACACCTGAATGGCCCTTACGGAAGGATTATATTGCGCCTAATTTCTAGGAAATACAAGACGCTCTTTGAATATCAATCTTCATTTCTACGCCTACAGGCATTCAAGGAATCTTTTTCGATTCTAGATCACAGAAATTCATTGGATTCTCATGCGTATTATAGATAGATGGGCTCAATCTAAAATAAAATAGGGCTTCATTACAATTTTACAATTTGGAAGATCTTTCTTTTGGGGGAGCCGGGCTACTAAAATGAACAAAAAAAGAGTTCTGCACCACGAACTTTGTACCGCGCATAGCACTTAGACGGGCTCTCAAAAGTCACGTAGGGGCGAGTGGCGAAAGGGAATGGGAAAGAAAAAACGAAAGAAAGGAAAGGGGTTGCTGAGATTCTATTTGGACTATATCTGAAATGAATCTTGCCTATTCCCACCTATTCACTCCTTAAGATCAGATTGTTGGGTTTTCAAACAACTAACTTGACTTTTTGGATAGGAAGGATTTTTATTTTTTGTTTGAATGAGAAGAGGCATCATAGAAACAAAGAAAAAAGAAGCCGAAACAGCATCGAATTCCTTTCTTAGCTACAAAAAGAAAGGGAGGTATATCTCTAGACACCTAGATGGAGAAGTATGGGTCGTGGTCTAGACTATTAACCAATATGTCTGATGATCCATATCGAATTTGGATGAGTATCTATTAGTAACTACATGCCAGGAACCAGATTTGAACTGGTGACACGAGGATTTTCAGTCCTCTGCTCTACCAGCTGAGCTATCCCGACCCTTCCCGACATATCATACCCATCCTATATAGATGGATTAGGTCTCTGTCAATTCAAATGAAAGAGAATCAAAAAGCATTACAAATTCCAAAGTCTTACCCAGGGAATTTCCGAGATCTTCAACAAGAATACTTTGTAAGTTTCATTGAATTAAGAATCAGGATATGTACTGTGAATGATTCAAACGGGGGTTCCTTACTCAGAGATGTTCTTTTGTACGTATATCGTACATCTCAAGGACTTGTGATAATAGAGGAGCATTTCCGCTCGGATCCAGTTGGCAAACCGTAGAGTGAATCAGAAACAATGGAACCGCTGATGAAAAAGCGGATAGATTTTAGGGGGATGGGCCTTTTTTTGAGTGTGATTGGGGATAGAGGGACTTGAACCCTCACGATTTCTAAAGTCGACGGATTTTCCTCTTACTATAAATTTCATTGTTGTCGGTATTGCTATTGACATGTAGAATGGGACTCTATCTTTATTCTCGTCCAATTAATCAGTTCGTTAAAAGATCTATCAGACTATGGAATGAATGATTTGATCACTGAATTTGTGGGGATCGATTCACAATAATGCTTCCATTTTTCATATAAAAAAAAAGAAGGATTCGGGGAAGAATTAATAGGAATCGTTTGATTATTTCAGTATACGTATGTATCTAGGTTCATCCTTCATCCCTTTCTTGGAATGATTCCTCTAGCACCGCACCGAAGTCTACCCCATTCGTTAGAACAGCTTCCGTTGAGTCTCTGCACCTATCCTTTTTGGATTCTTGTTGTCGGAACCCCCCCTTTTTTTTCTGAAAACAGGATTTGGCTCAGGATTGCCCATTTTTGATTCCAGGGTTTCTCTGAATTTGAAAGTTTTCACTTAGTAGGTTTCCATACTAAGGCTCAATCCAATCAAGTCCGTAGCGTCTACCAATTTCGCCATATCCCCTTTTTTGTTTTGAAACTAGGATCCCCTTCCCCCTCTTTCTTTTCTTTCTCATTTTTCTTTCATTTTTGCTTATACCGTAACCTTTGAATTCAGTAGATAGGATTCTATATCTAAAAAGTTTATCCGTTTACTCCTATTTGATTTCTTATGGATCTTTTCGATCCTTATCTATCGGAGAATGGGTCTTTGGTTCAATCAGAAATGATTCTAGCATTAATGAATCCGCAATTCAACATGGATGGATCTATACCACAGAATATATGCTTCTCTTCTTCTCAGTATTAAAGTGCTGTTTTTCATACTTGAACGGTCGATTCTTTGTTGTCTTATCGCTCTGAATGAAATCAGAGGAATATCTCATTTTTTTTTCTGTTCTGTTTTTTTCTGTTCTGTATTGTATCCTTATTTATCTTGATTCTTTCTATTCATATAAATAGTAAATAGAAAAGAGAATCCTATAACTAAAAACGAAAACGGAGAACTCGAATTAATGAGAAATCGAAAATCAAAAGAGAAATTCGATTGATTTTCGATTTGATTTCAATTGAAAAAGGATAAAAAATTCGATTTGAGATTTCTTGTTAGAGAATATTCATTCTGACTTTGATTTCTATTCTTTCTATATGCTAGAGGGTTTCTGAACAGCTAAGATCCTGGCAGTTTGCAGAATTCTTATGCAAAATTTCTGTTATGTGAGCCCGCTTAGCTCAGAGGTTAGAGCATCGCATTTGTAATGCGATGGTCATCGGTTCGATTCCGATAGCCGGCTTTTTTATTTTGATTTGTTCGATTTTCTATTTTGAAACATGAATGTCTCCTTGACACCAATGAATGGAATAGTGAAAAGACTTCTTTACTGTCTTTCAAAAAGTAACTGATCTAGTATGTCCTAAGAACTTCCAACTATGAATAAAAAAAAAAAGCTTCGATCAGTTAGGAACAAATCAAGAAAAGTATTATTACCTTGCTATATATACCAAAGAGTCTGAATATTGATACAATTCATCGCATTCTTCTTTGTAGTCCAGGACTTCAATAGATTTTGCTTCGTTTATCATTTAGTTCAGTCTTAATTGAGTCAATTGCATTTTCAATAAAAAAAAGGAGTCTTTATGTCTCGTTACCGAGGGCCTCGTCTCAAAAAAATAAACCGTCTGGGGGCTTTACCGGGACTAACCAGTAAAATGCCTACTCGCCGCCCCGATCGTCAAAAGAAAAAGAACAACAAAAAAAAATCTCAATCTCAATCTAAATCTCAATATTGGAAGCGTCTAGAGGAAAAACAAAAATTGCGTTTTCATTATGGTCTGACAGAGCGACAATTACTTCAATACGTTCGTATCGCTGCCAAAACCAAAGGATCAACAGGTCAGGTTTTACTACAATTACTTGAAATGCGTTTGGATAACATAATTTTTCGATTGGGTATGGCTTCGACCATTCCAGGGGCGCGGCAATTAGTTAATCATAGACATATTTTAGTTAATGGTTGTCTAGTAGATATCCCAAGTTATCGCTGCAAACCCCGAGATATTATTACAACGAAGGATGAACAAAAAACCAGATCTCTCATTCAAAATTCTCTTGCTTCATCCTCCCAGAAGAAAGTGCCAGAACATTTGACTCTTCACTCCGCCCAATATAAAGGATTAGTCAAGCAAATAATAGCTCGTCGTCGGGTTGGTTTGAAAATCGAAGAGTTGCGAGTTGTAGAATATTATTCCCGTCAAACTTGAACCTAACTAAAAGAACAAAGCTTCGGAAATTTTGGCCCCCTTTTCGACAAAACAAAATATCTTGACCTAAGTATAGGGGGGGTTCCCAGTTATGTATCATAGATCGGCGGGGATATTTTCATTCCTTGGCCACTCTTTCAAGTATTTTTCCGTACTACAAAAATGAGTCATCGAGAATCTATAGAAAAGAAACATTTCCTTGCTAGAAGTATTTGATTTGATACATTGTGGTCAATAAGGTTCAGGAATTCCGTGAAGGGACGGAGAGAGAGGGATTCGAACCCTCGGTAAACGAAAGCCTACATAGCAGTTCCAATGCTACGCCTTGGACCGCTCGGCCATCTCTCCTACAAAATAGGATGTTCTGATTATGGCCTAGAAACCCAGTAAATCGCGAATTATTGAAAATAGATAAATGTACTCCCAACGCTTTCGGATATTTAAGTACCTTATAACTCACAATGAGCGGATCCCAATGAACGTAACTCATTTTGGGTGGACTGATCCATCGGATCAATCTTAGAACTTCACTTTCATCCATTTAATAATGCAAATTTTGCAAAGCAGCTGTCCTAGCTTGATCTGCTGAAACCTAAGTAGAAGAAGAAAAAAAGGGTTCCGGTCATATTTGACATTGAATGAAATATAGACTAGTATTGGAATGTGACTTACTTTTGCCAGTAGGTCAGCCATTATCTTTATTGAGTGTCGATCACAAGAGATCAAACTTTAAAATTTAATTCCATTAAAAGAGGAAATACAATGAGAAGCATCATGACCTTCATTTCGGAAAACGTGAAAACAGTGACCTTGGGTCTGAGGAGTTTTTTATCCAAAAACGTAACAAAAGAAACAATTGCAATCTCGGTTGTAGTAGTTTTCGGCACAGTAGCGAGTCACAATTTTGGCTTGATTAGTCTTCCGCGCTGGCTGGTCGGTCCACCATGTATGTATAGACAAGTTCGCTTAGAGCGAGTCCTTTCTACCTTAGAATTCAAAAAAGTATTGTTAATATTGGTTCTGTTAATTATAATTATATTGAGCCGTTGGGGCGGCGGTGGGTCACCACCTCCCGCACCTACCTGTATGGTTGTAGAGATACAACAGGATAACAGATGGAAAAAGCGAACTAGTTTAGGTGGTATTATTATTATCTAAACAATCTAGAGCTCCAATCCAAGCTGGAGAGGACCGAAAGAACCTTGGCTCGGGAGATAAAAAAACATTCATTTTTTTAACGAGTCTTTTTGTGGGATTTCGTACGGTCCAATTCCTTTGTTTGTGGGATTCTTTTACTACGAAAGAAAGGGAATGAGAAGAATTAGGGAGTGGATTGTGAACTATGCCTAGATCACGGATAAATGGAAATTTTATTGATAAGACCTCTTCAATTGTAGCCAATATCTTATTACGAATAATTCCGACAACTTCTGGAGAAAAAGAGGCATTCACCTATTACAGAGATGGTGCGATTTGATTCTTTTTATTTATTTACAATTCTCATTCTTACGAGCGAGAATGGCACATGATTGGGGATAGAATGAAAAAAGATTATTCTATTTTTTAGATTATCTTAAAAGATACCCGAAAGAAACCTACGCTTCGTGAAGGTGAAGTTTGGAAATAGAACAATTCCTTCTATCGTGTATCCCCGAGTGATGCAGCCTCAGATGATTCCATGTTCAATTTGAGTATTGAGCGAAAGGTTCCACCTATAGGTTCTTACAAGTCAATCCTACTCCACTAATACCAATAGGCAGCATAGAGGAAGAAGCACTACACCTAGGAATCAACAACAAGAAAACTTTAGTTCGAACTTACCCCCTTTTCCTTATCGGGATCGGGACTAACAAACAAGAAAGAGTGGTTGGGACAACAAACATCCATCTCGTTCGTACTTTGGATACCCGTAGAACCATCGAAGTCTGTTGAAGTGACTCATTCCTGGAAATACGAGGCGTTGAGGACAAAGAAATTGTTGGAGTTCCCTTTTTTATCTACCAACAATACGCTGGATGTTACGAAAAGACCTCTTGCAGGAAGGCTGGCTAGAAATTTCTTGTAAAAATACTAGCCCCTATCAGTTCATAATGAGAATCTTGCAATATCTTTTTTTTTTTTTTTGATTCCATGGATTCTTATCATTCATTATGTACGGAAGGGAGGAGCCGTATGAGATTGAAATCTCACGTACGGTTCTGGAACGGGGATTATTTGACTAGAATGAACAACCGTAACGGATGTCAGCTCAATCCGAAGGAAATTATGCGGAAGCTTTACATAATTATTATGAAGCTACGCGACTCGAAATGGATCCCTATGATCGAAGTTATATACTCTATAACATAGGCCTTATCCACACAAGCAACGGAGAACATACGAAAGCTTTGGAATATTATTTCCGGGCCCTCGAACGAAACCCATTCTTACCACAAGCTTTGAATAATATGGCCGTGATCTGTCATTACGTGCGACTATCTCCACTATAGAAAGAGGGAAAGAAAGATCCAATCCGCCGGTAAATATTAAAACGAAAATAGGCTTTCTACATATTTATCGTACAAAGCAACGATTTTTATTAGCTGTAGCAAAGAAAGAGACTTCATCGAAGCCAAAATAGGAAGAAATAGATATGCCTAGAAGACTCGATTCTATGGATAAAAGCTCTAATTGATGGGGTAAGCGCCGTAAAGATCAATTAGCGAGGGTTTGGGCCGATACAATAAGAACTGCTTTACTTATGTCATGATAGGAGAGAAAAGTTAGGAATCCACTTATGTAATAGAGTCGATCTACTAAGGTATTCAGCAGCGGTGTAGTATCAGATCCCAAAGAGAGTAAGTCCTTTCTTTCTTATTGGAGGAAAGAAAGTCTTTTTCAAAGATTCTATAGAAATTTCGCTATGAAACCGAGATAGTTACCTTTCAGAAAATGCTAATGATAGCAGGGATGTCTATGGTTCATTTTTCTGAAGGTGGGAAAAAAGAGAAAACTGAATTCGAAATGAAATCCAAATTCACGTTTGAAGCTCATGGAAATGTATGTAATTAACCTCTTCTGGGTAACCCGAGAAACAAAAATGGGATTGATTTACGAGAAATCTTATTTCGTTAGTCTAGGGGAGATAGGATACCAAAATAATTGACTGCGAAGGCTGAGCCGTATGAGTTAGGAAACTCTCAAGTACGGTTCTAAGGGAAGGAACTAACCCACCTATTCTGACCGAGGAGAACAGGCCATTCGCCAGGGAGATTCTGAAATTGCGGAGGCTTGGTCCAATCAAGCTGCTGAGTATTGGAAACAAGCTATAGCGCTTACTCCAGGGAATTATATTGAAGCGTATAATTGGTTGAAGATCACGAGACGCTTTGAATTTGAATAAGAACACTCTCTTTTTTTTGTTTTGTTTGGTGGATCCATCCGTAAAATCCAATACATCAGTCCTCTGGGAAGAGCTAATCACGGAATTTTATTCTATTCCTTCTAATTCGAAGATCGTTCTATTTCGTCTGATACCTCGTAGAGCTAAACGCTACCCGACGAAATCTAGCCCTAATCCGATATTCAAACTCAAAAAAGAGTCTATTGAATGATTCAATAGGGATACCGGGATATCTTT